AAACTATACCCGCTATGATGTGATTATTCTATATAAATATCCCTTTTGTCGAGTAATAAAGTAGGACATATAATCAAGATAAGATAGAATGATAAAAGAATCATGAAAATTCGAGCATTGACGTATTGACCTATTGTATTTCTTCAAGAATCCTAATAGGATTAGGATTAGATTAGGATTAAGAAGAGAGGACTCATGGATTCTATATCATTTGGGCCTATATCATAGGAATGAAAATAACCCTGCTTATAATTATTGTTGTTTCAATAAAATAATAAGTCATTTTTTTTTTTCTATTTAGAATTTTTTCTAAATCAAAGAAGTCTTATTTCTTTTCTTTTAATATATCAATCAATATGTTATATATTGATTGATATATTGATTAGTTGATTGGAATATTGATTTGAAGATATTAGATAGAGTCCGTACTTTACTTTATCTAAATATCTACTAAATAAAATATATCTACTAAATAAAATTGGAAGAACTTCTAATGAAAGTTTCATATATTTCTTATTTCTCGTTTTTTCTTATTTGATTATTAGAATATAGTAATTCTATAATATAGAAATTCTGTATTAGAATTAGGATTTAGTATATACTAAACTAACACTTTTTTTTTACTAAAGCTTTTTTTTTTTCATTTCTAATAGAAAAAAAAAAGAATCTATTTAAAGAGAATATATTTAATTTAAAGAGAATAAATTTAAAGTATATTCTCTATTTAAAATAAAGTATATTCTCTATTTAAAATTTTAAAATAGAGAATATAATACTAATTAACTAATAAAATAATATTGATAAAATAATATTGATTAAAGAATAATCAATGTAATATAATCTCAAAATGGAATCTATTCCAAACATATATAAAGAGAAATGGGAAGAAAATCAAAAATGGAACATATTAATTATCCTTTTTCAATTGGGAGAGATGGCTGAGTGGACTAAAGCGTCGGATTGCTAATCCGTTGTACGAGTTATTCGTACCGAGGGTTCGAATCCCTCTCTTTCCGGTTCCGCTGATCAATCGGTTTTTTTCTTTCAATTTTATCGAATTTGTCGAACCTTTTTGCTTTATTAAGGAAAATTTCTTATTTTTTATTCTTCACGTCCAGGATTACGCCCCGGATCATTAGATAAAAACCCGAATATAAAGAGAGAAACAAAGAATATCACTACTGTGTAAACAAAGAGTTTGAGAGTAAGCATTATACAATCTCCAAGATCTTTTTTGGTTTGGAAAAAATAAAATAGATTCTCTATTTTTATACCATATATTCTATTTTGACACCAAGAAATAAGAAATGAGGTGGTTTCTAAAAATAGAAAAGACTTTTTCTAAATGAATTTCAAATAAGAGCCGAGTCTTTCATTGCCAAAAATCTTTTTTCATACCTAGAATTCATACTTAGAATTCGATATTGCAGGGGACTCTAATATTATAGTAATATTACTAATAGTATCTAATAGTATACTAATAGTATATAGTAGTATCTAATAGTATACTAATAGTATATAGTAGTATCTAATAGTATATAGTAGTATCTAATAGTATTATAGGGTCCCTTTTACTTTTAATGGAAAGGAAAAATATTTTAAGTGAAGAAACTAAACAGGTTGATCCAGATTTTTTGCGTATAGATTTTTGCGTATATACAATAACTTCAGTGTTTGAATTGAGGGTTTATGCTATAAGACTTATCTGATCTTATCAATTGCTAGAATCTTTTTTTTGTCGAATAAATCATGAATTACTCTAGGACAGTATTAAAAATCTCATCGAAAACTTACAGCAGCTTGCCAAACAAAAGCTAATAGAAAAAAAAGCACAGGGATTACTGGCATAACATCTACGATTGGATTCAAAAAAGCATATGCTTCGGGCAATTTTGTGAAGAAAAAACTGCTTGAATAAAAGGCAGAATTAAGACAGATACAAATCAAACTAAAAATATTAAGCATAACAAACATTTTATTTTGTTCTTGAAGATAATTGTATTCTGACTGAGTTATTATATGTTATTGATATAACAATTGATATAAAATAAGGTTTTTGGTCTACTTTATTCTATTTGAAACTCACCCAATCAAAAATCCTTCAATTCTCAAATCAAAAAAGAATAGAAGAAATCATATTTTCATACAATATGTTAATTGAATTATATATTATGATCAATAAATTCAGTTTAATTCTATATCTACACTTATCAAAATCCGAACAACAAGATAATGCATTTCCTAACTTGGATATGTGTGGGGGGGGGAGTTGACGAAGAGCTAATACCAATATTAGTTTTTAATAATGTTCAATATAAATTGAAATGGGGCGTGGCCAAGTGGTAAGGCAACGGGTTTTGGTCCCGCTATTCGGAGGTTCGAATCCTTCCGTCCCAGAGTATACCTATTCTCTATTCTACTATTCTCTATTCTACTATTCTATATTTTATCTATATTTTACTATTCTCTATTCTATATCAAAATAAGCCTTTTTGAAACTCCCTAGTATAATAAAGGGAATTCTTCTTTCTTATTTTTAATGACTTTTCTCAGAATCATCCGGAAATCATATCCAATTTTATCATAATTAAATCAAATAATATGCAGACGTAATTAAATCTATTCAGGAAAGATGGAAATAGAGATCTAATCCCATTGATTGAATTCAATCAATGGGATTAGATCTCTTAACTTAAGTCCGGGTTTAGAATAAAAAAAAAAAGATAGAGTGACTTAATATAGACCTCTTTGGCTTTGTACCTATCCAAAGAGAGACTATCATCCAATAAAAAAGATCTTATTTTTTTATTGGATTTATCATTCATCATCCTCCAGATAATTTGGGAAGTAGAGGAAGTAGATAAGAGTTAATCATCAATGGAAGATAGCAATTTCAATGCTTATGTCTCTTCGAATCTCATTAACAAACAAAGAAAATACATATGTTCCATATGTATTTTCTTTGTTTGTTAATTTCATTTTCAGATATTCTGTCTTTGGCTTTAATGAATAATTCGAAATCTATTTAATAATTGAGACGTGGTTGATTCATAGATCCTATTCACTTTACTTTGAATCACTTTAAGGAAAGAAAGATTTCAGAAAGACCCAAGTCAAGTCAAAAAAGCTACTGATAAAATGAGAAATGCTTATATGTATTCTTATCATTCTATTTCATTGACACCCTTGTTTCCATTTTTGTAATGTAAAAAAGAGGAAAAAAGATTCTCATCCCTTATACTTAATGATACTTAATGTTAAATATTAATTAATGTTAAATATTGTTAACTATTTAACATAGAATATTCATAATTCATTCTAGTCACAATTGTTTAGTCTATTTGATAGGTGATAGACAAGGGTACCTCCTAGTATTTTGATTTTGTTGATTTTATCAATGTCAATGAGTATGAAAAAATAACAACTTCAATCTTCCCTTCTACCAGTCTTTTTAGCCACCACTCCACTGAAAAAATTGGATTTATTTTTCGACATATCTATTTGTTTAAAACCGTTCATGGTTTAATCTTCCTATGTGGATTTAGCTCTCTTATAATGATAAAAAAAAAAATGGGGTTTTTACCGTAAACCTTTATTCAAATAATGATATCCAGTTAGGCAATTTTTCAATTAAATCTTTTTGATGATTTTTTATGAGTTCTTCTTACTCAAAGAGGTGTGGGATTGGTGAGTTCATCCTATCGAATCACTTAAACATTTCAAAAGAACTTATTTCTTCGTCTTATTGTTAATATTCAAATTGTAAATAAAAAAAAAATATTCATACAACATGGGTTAAATTCAATTCTTTCTGATACTTTTTCAGAAACTACCCAATAGAAGTTAAAAAATCTATATTACTATATTACTATATTAATTAATATATATCCGTGAACCAATGACTATTCATGATTCCATAATAGAATTGAATCAATTATATACCGATTCAAAACTCAAGGAATGTTATGTAAAACTTCGTTTGAAACGATGTGGTAGAAAGCAACGTGCGACTTGAAGGACATGATCGGCTATGAATTCTTACATCCACTCTATCCTATAGTATAGAGGAATGAAGTTGCTCTCGGCTCGACATCGTTTGTTCTGTTCTACACTAGAACCTTCATTTTCTCTTTTGTTGGTTTGTAATGTCAATAGTACATGATGGGGCTCGAGTAGAAAGTATTGATTTCTTTTTTTTTTTTTCGGGGGCAAGAATCTAAGGTTAGTACTAATCAATAAGTTGGAACAGCTTCGTAAGTATATTTTCAATCTAAAAATTGAAAGGATCAGATTCGAGCAAGTTTCAAATTTAAGAATAAAGCTTGTTGGAATTGGCAAAATTCTTTTGATCAAGTGGATCACGCAAGAATCAGACTAATAATTGATTCTTTAGATAGAAAGAAATCACAAAGGTGGTATGTTGCTGCCATTTTAAAAGGATTAAAGATCACCGAAGTAATGTCTAAACCCAATGATTCAAGGCAAAGATAAAAGATCCTGGAACAAGGAAAAACGTTTTCGATTGTCTCAATAATTCGATCAAAATGAAGAATCAAAAGAGATTCTCAAAAGACAAACAAAAAGAAAGGGGATTCAAGATCGCTCAAGAAATGTCTAAGGAGTTTCCTTTCAGGTATTTCAAAGCTATACAACTTGAGTTACGGGAGTACGAATGATTTTTTTTCTCTTTTGGAAAACAAAAGAAAAAAAAAAAAGAAGAAGAAATAAAGGGATTTTAATCCCAGTTTAATTTATTTCTTTTTGACATTCTAATTCTATACATAGACAGAATTTTGAATCACTTTTCTCGAGCCGTACGAGGAGAAAACTTCTTATACGTTTCTAGGGGGGCCTCTTTTATCTACTTCTATCCCAATGAGACATTTACCGAATCATTGCAATTGATGTTCGATCCCGAAGAGAGGGAAGAGATCTTCGGAAAGTGGGTTTTTATGACCCGATAAAAAATCAAACCTATTTAAATGTTCCTGCTATTCTCTATTTCCTTGAAAAAGGTGCTCAACCCACAGGAACCGTTCATGATATTATAAAGAAGGCGGGGATTTTTACGGAACTTCGCCTTAATCAAACGCAACTTACTTAATGAAGTACACTACGAGGGTGTGGATAACTCATATATATATATATAGCTTTGTATAATCTTTTCCCTATTAGCTCTCTTTCTTTTGCTCTATTCATACTCTAGTCATATCTCTTTTTTACAAGATAGAATGGCGTGTTCTAGTTCTAGAATGACAAAAATCGGTTTTTTTTTCATTTTCAAAAATGAAATTCAATTGAAATTGAATTAATTATTTTGTTTTCTTCATTGTGTTTTCTCAACCCATTCACATTCATATTGACAACAGTGTATTACATATTGACAACAGTGTATTAAATAAATATAATCCGATCTAGTTAACTAGATCGGATTATATTTATTTAATACACTGTTCCCTGGGTTTGGTTTTTCATTATTCAAATGATGGGTTTGTTGGATTTGCTATGATACAACCTATTTTTTGCTAGTTTAATAGTTTAATCTTTTTATTGTGTCCTGCGATTCAATCTCTTTATTTATTTTGATTTGGATTATATCTCCATAACCTAATTGTTTTTGAGGGTTGCTAACTCAACGGTAGAGTACTCGGCTTTTAAGTGCGGCTAACATCTTTTACACATTTGTATGAAGAAAGAGATTCGTCCATACTATCGGTATAGTTTGGAAGACCACGACTGATCCTTAAAGGAATGAATGGAAAAAACAGCATGTCGGATCAATGGAGAATTCTAAGAATATTGCATTCGTACCGAATTGGTCCCAACCCTTGTTTGAATTCTTGGTGCGTAACATAAGAAAAAATGAATTCAAAGTTGAGTCAAGTAAATAAATGGATAGATCCTTATGGCGCCAATTATAGGGAAACAAAAAAGCAACGAGCTCCCGTTCTTGACTTTTGAATGATTATTCGATCTAATTGTACGTTAAAAATATATTAGTGCCTGATGCGAGAAGGGTTTTTCCATGAGTGGATTTTTGATTTTTTTTAATGAGTCCTAACTATTCGCTATTCTCTGTTATGACAGGAAAATGAATGTGTAAAAGAAAAAGTATATTGGTAGAGATACTTTTTCCAAAATCAAAAGAACGATTGGCTTGAAAAAGTAAAGGATTTTTAATCATCTTGGTACCCTATAATCAACATAAACCAATTAGATCGAAACAAGAGAGGATAGAGAGCCCGTCGATGAGTTTACCCGTTTCCAAAGTATTTATTCTTTTTATACTACTTTGTTTTTACTGTATCGTACTATGTATCATTTAATAATCCAATAAATTCCCTGTCCTTGCTTAAATTAAATTGAAAATTCAAATGGGGCAAAGATATTTAGAACTAGATAGATCTCGAAAAAAGGACTTCCTATACCCACTTATCTTTCGGGAGTATATTTATACACTTGCTCATGATCATGGTTTAAATAGATCGATTTTGTTGGAAAATGTGGGTTATGACAATAAATCTAGTTTACTAATTGTAAAACGTTTAATTATTCGAATGTATCAACAGAATCATTTGATTATTTCTGCTAATGATTCTAAACAAAATCGATTTTTTAGGTACAACAGGAATTTGTATTTTCAAATTATATCCGAGGGCTTTGCAGTCATTGTGGAAATTCCGTTTGCCCCTCGATTAGTATCGTCCTTAGAAAGGTCAGGAATACAAAAATCCCCTAATTTACGATCAATTCATTCAATATTTCCTTTTTTAGAGGACAAATTTCCACATTTAAATTATGTGTCCAATCCACTAATACCTTACCCCATCCATCTAGAAAAATTGGTTCAAATCCTTCGTTACTGGGTGAAGGATCCCTCTTCTTTGCATTTATTACGACTCTTTCTTCACGAGTATTGGAATTGGAATAGTTTTATTATTTCAACGAAATCGATTTCCATTTTTTTGAATTTAAAAAGGAATCCAAGATTATTGTTGTTCCTATATAATTCTCATGTATATGAATACGAATCCATCTTCTTTTTTCTTCGTAACCAATCCTTTTATTTCCGATCAACATTTTCGCGAGTCCTTCTTGAGCGAATATATTTCTATGGAAAAATACAAGATTTTGTAGAAATCTTTGCTAATGATTTTAAAGTTAATCTATGGTTGTTCAAGGATCCTTTCATGCATTATGTTAGATATCAAGGAAAACACATTATGGCTTCAAAAAGTACGCCTCTTCTGATGAAAAAATGGAAAGATTTCTTTGTCAATTTATGTCAATTTCATTTTTATGTGTGGTTTCATCCAGAACCAATCTATATAAAGTCATTATCCAAGCATTCTCTTGACTTTTTAGGTTATCTTTCAAGTATACAAAAAAATCTTTCAGTGGTACGGAGTCAAATGCTCGAAAATTCATTTATAATAGATAATATTATGAAGAAACTCGATTCAATAGTTCCAATTATTCCTTTGATTGGATCGTTGGCAA